GATCCTTTACTCATACTTATTCAATTGGAAGTCTTGGTCCAATCGAAAAATGATGTTTCGCAATTTCATAATCCAACTTATCAATGAAATTGAAAAGTGACTCATGGATACAAATCACGAGAATGTGTATTTTTTTCTCGAATTTCTCATTGAGAGGGAAAGGATTAAATCCTTTTAAGAAATAAAGTTTTTGATCGGAATATGAATAAAACCGAAAGACCCTTTAACTATTTAAAGGGGTAATAGAACGAATCACACTTTTACCACTAAACTATACCCGCTACACTATGATTATTGTATACAAATGGACCTTTTGTCGAACAAGATAATTGAGCACCATCAAGATAGGATCATCAAAGAATCATCAAAATGAGAGTGTTGCGCTTTTTCCTGGGGCTGGGGAGATCCAAATTGAACGAGATTCCGAAAAGAGGCTTTATTTAATTTCAATTAAATAACTCAAGTTTTTTCTTTTCTTGAAGAAGATGGATACGGATCGAAAAAAACACTAAAATCATAAGAGAAAAATGCATTGTGGAAGAATCGAAAGTTTCTTTTTTAGTTCGGAAAATGAAAATCAAATGTAACAAGAAAAAGAATGGACATAGTCTTTCTTCTTTTTGTTGTTGCTTGAATATTTTCTATTCAATTCTATATAATAATAGAATCAAAAAACAAGAATTTTTGTTTTCAAATCAGATAAATGATTATTTCTCTATAATTTGTTGGAACAAATTAAGGGCCCGGCTAGGTACTGACCAGGCCAGGCCGTCAGAATAAGAAAGGTCTTTCGAACAAAATCAACACAAAGGGGTCTTCCTTCTTTTTCTTTAGTTCGAGATTGTTGGCGCGTTCGATTCCCTCTTTTAGATAAAGGAAATTCCCGATTTGTAGATCTCTCTCTCTAGATAATAGAATAGAGAAAGAAGGATTCCTTACATTATGTGTAATGTAGTAATTGTCTTTTGCAATTGGGAGAGATGGCTGAGTGGACTAAAGCGTCGGATTGCTAATCCGTTGTACGAGTTATTCGTACCGAGGGTTCGAATCCCTCTCTTTCCGTTTCCGTTGATGACTTGATTTCTTTTTTTCCAATTTTGGAAATCTTAGTTAAACGTGTGGAATAGATAAAATCCTACGAAAATTGGAAAATTAACCAAGGAAAACCCTATTGGATTTTATTCTTCGCGTCCAGGATTACGCCCTGGATCATTAGATAGGAATCCAAAGATAAAGAGAGAAACAAAAAATATCACTACGGTATAAACGAAGAGTTTCAGAGTAAGCATTACACAATCTCCAAGATGGTTTTTTGGAAAAAAAAGAGAATAGATCTTCCATTTTTCTACCACATATCCTATTTTGACACCAAGAAATGAGGTTTTTTCTAGATTCTAGAAATAGAAATGAATTGTCCAAAATTCATTTGTTTTTCATTAACAAAAATTTTCGTTTATATTCAAAATAGATAGTGTGGGAGACCCTAAATAGGGTTAGGGTCTTTCACTGGAAAAAGGGCCAAAATGAGGAAATGGGGGTAAGCCGGATTTATGATGACTATCCAAGAATTTCAGTGTGCGAATCGAGGGTTCATACTCTAAAACTTCTCCGATTTTCTCAATTGTTAGAATTTTTTCTCGAAGAAATCATGCATTTTCTAGGATATTAATTATTATAATTCAATTAAGGATCTCATCGAAAACTTACAGCAGCTTGCCAAACAAAAGCTAAGAGAAAAAAAAGCAGAGGTATGGCTGGCATAATATCTACGATTGGATTCAAAAAGGCATAGGCTTCGGGCAATTTGCCGAAGAAAAAACTACTCAAATAAAGGGCAGAATTAATACAGATCAAACTAACGATATTAAGCATAACAGACATTTTGTTCTTGGAGATAATTACATTTTGATTGAGTTTTTGATATAAGGAAAAAGGAAGAAAGTAAGTAAGGTAGACAAAAAATCCTTCTTTTTCTTTGAACCCACCCAATTCAAAATCCTCCAATTCTCAAAGGAGAATAGAAGAAATCATACTTTCATACAATATGTTAATTGAATTCTATGTAATGATCAATAAATGAAGTTGAATTCTATATCTATATGTATCAAAATCTTAGTCCCAATCTATTCTATAGATATAGAGATGTTTGGACTGGAGTTGACAAACAACCAATACCAATATTATTCTTTCGTAGTGTAGATTCGAAATTGAAATGGGGCGTCGCCAAGTGGTAAGGCATCGGGTTTTGGTCCCGCTATTCGGAGGTTCGAATCCTTCCGTCCCAGCGCAGAGCCTTTTTTTTAGGCTCTATTATTGCCCTAGAAAGAAGTAGGGGAGTGAATAGGAGTTAATCCACATTCCATATTAATTTCACTATCTGTGTCTCTTCGAATCCGATTAACAAATGATCAAGTTCCATATTATATAGAAATCTGCTATGGAGCCAATGTTTTTCTTGGAATCTCATTTTTTTTAGGTATTTGGTGTAGGTATTTCGTGTTTGGCTCTAATGAAAATTGGAAATCTATGTAACGATTGAGCCAGGGGGATTTATCCTATCGCTTTTATTCACTTTATGACAAGAGTCGATTATTGAACTATTACTCAAACCCCATTTAAACAAAAGATATATATCATATAAAATGAGGAAAGGTTAGCTTATAGGGTATATAGCGTTCTATTTCAATGATAATCATTTTGGGGTTTTTGTGAAAAAAATTTGTGATCCCTTCAATTCTGAAATGATTTCCATTCAATATTCTAGAATATCTATAATATTGACAACTGTTCAGTCTATCTGATAGATACGAAAACCCCTCCTTTTTTTTTCGATTTTGATTTTCGAAATTCGAAATCAGATGAAAAGAATAAAGATTCAAATCTTAACTTACATCATTTTTTTATACATTTCATGAAAAAAAAAATTGGATTTCTTGCTTCTTTTCTTTGATCTATTTATCGATTTTAAATTAAATTTGTGATGATTAAAAAAGAACGATGGATCTTCATAGGAAGATCAAACGTGATACTTATTGTCCAACTTTCTTCAAAGTAAATCAAACCAATGAAGTGGAAATAATGATGTCTAAATAGGACACTTTTCAATTTCAAACCAAACGTTTTTCATAAATATTTTGAATAATTCCTTGTAAGTGGAATGGACTCAAAAGGTAGGAAATCATTGAATCTATCCTATTGATTCACTTGAAGATGCCGATTCAAAAAGTGAGTCGTTTATCTATTTCTATTTTTCCGAATTACTCATTTTTCTAAACTGAAAAATCTATCAATTCGAAGTATATCCAAATAGGAACCACCCAATTCGATTCGAATCTACTAATTGAATTAAGTAGATTCTGTTTGGGGCGTACCCTAGATTAGTAGTAGATTATTAGATTCGATTAGTAGATTCGAGTCGAACTCGAATTGGGTAAAATCAAATTCGAATTGGGAAAATTCAAATTGGGTATTTGGGTATTCAAGCCAAGGCCTACGGAATGGAATTGGGTCTTGTCAGGGCCTATCTAATTCTAATTTCTCTAACCGAATTTGTCTTGTCTAATTCGTCTGGCCTAATTTCTCTAACGCTACCCCGAGTTTATTATATCCTAATTGCACCCAAGGTTTCAAGACTTCATTTTCGAATGGGGCTAATTTCTAATTGGGTGCCCTCTCTTTTTCTTTCTATTTTCTATATATTTTGATCTATATTAGATATGTATGTTAAAGATGCTGTCTTGCTAAGACTTTTCAGAGAAATCGTTCCACATATCATATATATAAAAGTTTATATTACGATGTCTATGGACAGCTGAACCAATGACTATTCATGATTCCATAATGGAATCAATTCCATACCGGTTCCAAATTCGAGGAAATGTTATGGTAAAACTTCGTTTGAAACGATGTGGTAGAAAGCAACGTGCGACTTGAAGGACACGATCTCTTGTGGATTTTTACATCCACCATTCTCGATTTATTTAGGAATGAGGGTGCTCTTGGCTCGACATTGTTTGTTCTGTTACACTTGAACCCTGCGTTTTTTGTTGGGTTGTAAATAGTCCACGATGGAGCTCGAGTCGAAATGATTAGTTCATTTCTCGGGGGCAAGGATCTAGGGTTAATGCCAATCAATCAATTGGAACAACTTCGTAAATGTATCTTCCATATATAGAAATTCAAAGGATCGAATTCGAGCAAGTTTCCAATTCAAAAGCAAAACTTCTTGCAATTGATCAAACTTTTTCGATTCAAAGTGTATCACGCGGGAATCAACTGTCCATAGGATTTTTTGATAGAAAGAAATCCAAAAAGGGTATGTTGCTACCATTTTGAAAGGATTAAGAAGCACCGAAGCAATGTCTAAACCCAATGATTTAAAGGATAAAGGATCTAAGAACAAGGAAACACCATTTTAATGGTCTCGACAGTCTCAATAACTGGATCAGACTAAAGAATCCAAATAGAATTTGAAACAAGACAACCAAATGGGAGTAAAGACCACTCAATAAATGAAATTGACTAAAGATTTTTCCTTTGAGCTATTTGAGAGTTATCCAACTTGAGTTATGAGTACGAATGGTTTCTTTTTCATTTTTAAGAAGAAAAAAAAAAGACTGAAATCATAGTCTAATTGATTTTATAGGCCCCTTTGTCATTTAATTTATTATTAGAATTGCATACATAGACAAAACTTCGAATCAAATCATTTTTCTCGAGCCGTACGAGGAGAAAACTTCCTATACGGTTCTAGGGGGGGTATTGTTCATCTACATCTATCCCAATGAGCAGTCTATCGAATCGTTGCAATTGATGTTCGATCCCGAAGAGAAGGAAAAGAGCTTAGAAAGGTGGGCTTTTATGATCCAATGAAGAATCAAACTTATTTAAATGTTCCTCTTATTCTAGATTTCCTTGAAAAGGGTGCTCAACCCACAGAAACTGTTCAGAATCTTTTAAAGAAAGCGGAAGTTTTTAAGGAACTTCCCTCTAATCAAATGAAATCCAATTAAAGAAACCCCAAGGGGGTGGCGACTTGTATATAATTTTGTATAATTTTTCTCTACTTTTTTTTTGATTCCCCCCTTTTCTGTTGTATTCGTATCTATTTATCATTGTTTCCGTCGATCCGATGGACAAAAAAAGCTTAGTTTTTTGATCTTATCAATACCCAATTCGGACATTTCCTTCAAATGTGTGGTTTTCATTGGAACTCGACTACCCAATAAGGAATCTACTTTGCTTATTCTACTTAGATTGATAAAATACAAAATACATTAGGGACTACAAATCCGAAATTTTTGGAATTCTTCCATTCGATCTATGTAGATTAAATATATAGTATCAATTCAAGACAATTTTGAATATTATTGCATTGTTAAATTGAAATTCATTGAATTTCAATTTAACAATGCAATTTCTTTTGTTTTTTTCCACTGTATTCTTTTCTCAACATTTATATTGACAAGAGTGTATTGAACAAATATAATTCATCGTGATAAGTGAACTGGGTCTATTTATTTCCGTTCTATAGGTTTTTTACTTTACCGTTTTGTATATTTCTTTTTTCTAAGAATTTTTTGTATTTTCATCTAATCGCTTCATTTTGATCTTTCGAATCCATTCGAAAATCCGTTTTTTTTAGATTTGTTAGCTCAAAGGTTTGATTAGCTCGTATAATTTCCTTTTTCTTGGTTTAAATTGAATTTCATTGATTTTGATTCTATCTATACACTACGCCCTTTGTTGAAATTTTGTTTAATCTATATTATCTTCGGGTTGCTAACTCAACGGTAGAGTACTCGGCTTTTAAGTGCGGCTAGAATCTTTTACACATTCGGATGAAGTGAGAAATTCGTCCATACCATTGGTAAAGTTTGGAAGACCGCGACTGATCCTGAACGGGAATAAATGGAAAAAATAGCATGTCGTATCAATGGAGAGTTCTGAGGATATCTCAATTTGATGGGATCGGTACAAACCCCTCTTCGAATTCTTGGAACGGAACCAAATAAAGTTTGGTCGAATGAATAAATGGATAGGGGCCCTCTGGCTTCAATTAATTATCAGAAAGAAAAAGCAACCAGCTTCTGTTCTTAATTTGAATAATTTCCCGATCTAATTAGACGTTAAAAATAGATTAGTGCCCGAGACGGGAAGGGCTTTTCCCCCATGAGTGGATTCGATCTTTTTTTAATGAATCCTAACTATTGGCATTCTCTATTATGGAATGGAGATGTGTGTGTAAAAGAAGCAGTATATTGAGAAAGAAAATTTTTTCCGAAATCAAAAGAGCGATTAGGTTTAAAAAATAAAAGATTTCTAACCATCTTGTTATCCTATAACATAGACGAATTAAATGAAATGAATGGAAAAAGAAAGGGTAGAGAATCTGTTGATAAGTTTACCTGTCTCCGCGGTATCTATTCTTACTAGAATACCCTGTTTTGACTGTATCGCACTATGTATCATTTGATAACCCCCAAAATCTTCTACCTTTGATTCAAATCGAATTTCAAATGGAGGACATCCAAAGATATTTACAACTAGAGAGATCTGAACAACACGACTTCCTATATCCACTTATCTTTCAAGAGTATATTTATACATTTGCTCATGATCGTGGTTTCAGTAGATCTATTTTGTCGGAAAATCGGGGTTATGAAAATAAATCCAGTTTACTGATTGTGAAACGGTTAATTAATCGAATGGATCAAGAGAACCGTTTTCTTATTTCTCCTAATGATTCGAACCAAAATCCATTTTGGGCGTGCAACAAGAATTTCTATTCTCAAATTCTATCAGAGGGGTTTGCTTTTATTGTGGAAATTCCATTTTCTCGAAGATTAATATCTTGTCTAGAGAAAAAGATAGTCAAATTTCAGAATTTACGATCAATTCATTCAATATTTCCCTTTTTAGAGGACAATTTTTCACATTTATATTTTATATTAGATATACTAATACCCCACCCCGTGCATGTGGAAATCTTGGTTCAAACTCTTCGCTATTGGGTAAAAGATGCCTCTTCTTTGCATTTTTTACGATTCTTTCTCAACGAGTATTGTAATTGGAATAGTGTTATTACTCCAACGAAAGCTAGTTCCTCTTTTTCAAAGAGAAATCAAAGATTATTCTTATTCTTATATAATTCTCATGTATGTGAATATGAATCCATTTTCGTCTTTCTACGTAACCAATCTTCTTATTTACGATCAACATCTTCTGGAGTTCTTCTTGAACGAATCTATTTCTATGGAAAAATAAAACGTCTCGTGAACGTCTTTGTTAAGCTTAAGGATTTTCAGGCAAACCTATGGTTGGTCAAGGAACCTTACCTGCATTCTATTAGGTATCAAAGAAAATCTATTCTGGCTTCAAAAGGGACGTCTCTTTTCATGAATAAATGGAAATGCTATCTTGTCACTTTTTGGCAATCGCACTTTTCGCTGTGGTTTCATCCAAGAAGGATTTCTATAAACCAATTATCCAATTATTCCC